ATGTATTACTATTATGTATTCCAATCAAATATGTATTCCTATAAAAGAAGGAGGTTGTTCAATGCGAGATCTAAAAACATATCTCTCCACAGCACCGGTACTAAGTACTTTATGGTTCGGGTCTTTAGCAGGTCTATTGATAGAGATTAATCGTTTTTTCCCGGATGCGTTGACATTCCCCTTTTTTTCATTCTAGTTATTGACATGGGAAGGAATAACGAAGATTCGAGCTAGAATTTAATATCTGTGATTAATCCCTCTTTTCTCTTTTTTCCCTTTTTTATTTGTTTAGAATAAGGGAAAAAAGAGAAAGAATAAAAGTGGATTCGCCAACTGCGAGACTCGGATTCAAGTTCGAATTAAATTAATATTAAATTAATAATAGAGGAATGGAGGTAGAATAAAAAATAAAGTGGGTCTAGGGCAAGAGTATTATAGAAGATACTTAAATGAAATCTTGTACTAGTGAAATACTAGATACTTAAATGAAATATTGTACTGTGATTTGAAATATAGTTTTTCAATAGTTGTATATTATTTACTATATTGATATTGATTGCAGCGAAATTTTTCATAATTGAATTTCAAGTTAGTCACTTCTATTTTTTTCCTTTCTTCTTCTTCGTTTCGGATCGAAAATAGAAGCGTTGAGTCAATCAAAAATCCAAGGGAGGTTCATGGCTAAGAGTAAAGATGTCCGAATAACGGTTATTTTGGAATGTACCAGTTGTGTCCGAAATGGTGTTAATGTTAATAAGGTATCAACGGGCATTTCCAGATATATGACTCAAAAGAACCAGCACAATACGCCCAATCGATTGGAATTGAGAAAATTCTGTCCCTATTGTTACAAACATACGATTCATGGGGAGATAAAGAAATAGATCGAACCAAGCACTTGCGTGTCACCCCTTCAAGGAAAGGGAAAATGACATTATATATAACATATATAAATATAAATAAATAAACCAAATCCTATTTCTTTATTCTATTCTAAAATTCATTTTATTTTAGATTCGACTGAAATGGGATTTTGGGGATAAGGAATAAACTAAACAAACCATGGATAAATCCAAGCGACCCTTTCTGAAATCCAAGCGACCCTTTCTGAAATCCAAGCGACCCTTTCGGAAATCCAAGCGGCCCTTTCTGAAATCCAAGCGACCTTTTCGTAGGCGTTTACCCCCAATCCAACCGGGGGATCAAATTGAGTATAGAAACATGAGTTTAATTAGTCGATTTATTAGTGACCAAGGAAAAATATTAGCTCGACGGGTGAAAAGATTGACCTTGAAACAACAACGATTAATTACTCTTGCTATAAAACAAGCTCGTATTTTATCTTTGTTACCCTTTCTTAATAATGGGAAACTGTTTAAGACGAAAGCGAAACCAATTAACAAAAAATTTAATAAGCGAAAGAAACGCCTTAAGAATAAATTTCATCCGAAAGATAAAAAAATTATCAATAAAGAGAAGTATTTGAAAAATCGATTCAAGAACAAAACGGAATCGCGTTAGTAATAGCGAGAACGGCCTTTCCAGCCGAGATAAAGGCTTTTCCGGCCAATTTAAAAAGATACAGCATAATCAAAAAAAAAAATAAGAAATAGAAACAGCTTAATGATAAACTGTTTAAAATAAAAAATACGGAATGTCATGAAATGAAAATGGGCGAGTCGACCGCTAGACCTACGAGTCTTAGAGCGAGAAAGAAATAGGTTTACTCTTTCTTTACTTGAATCAAAATTCCAATCCGAACTCAACCGAAGATTGAGGTTTTGCTCTAAAAATCCCAAAATCTAGATTTGATTATCGTGTCTTAAGAAAAAAAAAAAGAATCGGCAAAGAGTAAATCTTTTTTTTATTGAACGTGTTCATTCATTTTGACTACTTTTTCATATTTTATCATATTCTATCAATTATCCATTTTGACTCTACCCTCCCGGAGTTCATTCTCCGGGGAACTCCATTTAAATTATTCCTGCGGATTCTTTCCAATCTACTTCTTTTACGATCTCGTTGGAAATAATAGAAATGGAATTCCTATTTGATATAGCTATTTGTGCAAGTATTTTACGATTAAGAAGCAACTGTCTCTTGTACAGATCGTGTATTAATCTACTATAACTATAGGATACCCCCCTTTCGCGCATTACTGCGTTTATTCGAGTAATCCACAAACGACGAAAGTTTCTCTTTTGCCTATCCCTATCCCGATGTGCTGAATCCAAAGCTCTTATTTTCTGTTGACTCATTGTTCGAGTAAGTCTTGAATGAGCCCTTTGAAAGCTTGATACAAAGGAACGCACTTTTGTTCTACGTCTCCGAGCTATAGATCCCCGTTTAGTTCTGGTCATTGAATAAATGAAACTTTGGCGAATAACGAATTCATTTCCCCTCTTTCAGTTATTCTTTGTCCCTTTTCTAGTCTATTAATAACAAAACAGATTTTTCCAATGTATAAACTCAAAATTCCAATGGCTTTGGCTACTCTAAC